ATAAGCTAGATAAATAGAAATCGAAAGATCAAAAATGAGTGTGCATAATTCAGTGATTCTTCTTTGTTCTCCTAATTGATTGCAATTAAACTCGGCCCAATCTTTTCCTAAAAAAAAAGGATTGAGCCGATACTTCCTATACTCATCCTCTACTTCCTATAGTATATGCAGTATTTGCATATATCTTTCATATGTACAGATCTTTTAACCATTTGAACCATAGATATATACAAGATCTAAATACAATGAAGACTAAATAATTTCATATTTCGATTTTATATTTTTCGTGTCGGATCCATAATTAATTCCATGGATCCTTAGGATTGGTGGATCATTTTATATCTCGTAATTTCAGGCCTTAGATTAAGCTAGAGGAAGGACTCCCTCTATCCACTATACTCATCCTGTATATTGTCTTTTTCGTTCCATGTTGCAATATATAAACTTATTTATTGATTATACGATACAAGGTTATACGAGAACGAATTCCTTATTTATAGTTATAGAAAGAAAGAACTATTTCTCTTTTCAATGAGCATTTGTACATGACATGATAGAAACCTGTCTTTTTATTTTTTTTTCAATTGAAAAAAATAGTAGATTATTTATATCTATCTATCCATATATAGATAGATATAGATATTGAAGTGATACCTCGTATTCCAGGAAAGAGAATCATTTCTTTAAATACTAACTCGTTGTTAGTTAACAATTCTAATCATTGGATTCATATGCTTAATTATGATAGGAAATAAAATAGTAAAATGATTATTCATCGAATGACTATTCATCTATTGTATTTTCATCAAATCAAATAGGGGGCAGGAAGACTCTATGGAAAAATGGTGGTTCAATTCGATGTTGTCTAATGATAAGTTAGAATATAGGTGTGGTCTAAGTAAATCAATGAAAAGTCGTGATGGTATTGGACATGTCAATGGAAGTGAAGAACCTATTATAAATGATAGGGAGAAAAACATTTCTGGTTGGAGTGATAGTGGCAGTTATAGTTTCAATAATATTGATTATTTATTTGCTATTAGGAATTTGATCTCTGATGACACTTTTTTAGTTAAGGATAGTAATGGTGACAATTATTCTGTATATTTTAATATGGAAAATAAGAGTTTTGAGATTGCTAATGAGAGTTTTTTTCTGAATAAATTAGAACATAATTTTTCTAGTTTTTTGAATAGGGGGTTTAAGAAAAACAATCGCTACTATTATCATTACATGTATGATACTCAATCTAGTTGGAATAATTACATTAATAGTAGCATTGAGAGTTATCTTCGTTTTGAAGTTAGTATTAATAGTTTCATGTTAGGTGGTACTGACAATTCTAGCGACAGTTACATTTATAATTTCATTTGTACTGAAAATATAAGTGGTACTAAAAGTATAATAAGTGGTAGCGAAAGTAGAAGTTCTAGTATAAGACCTAGTAATAAGGGCATTAATTTCAAAAATTTCAATATACTAAGAAGAAGATCTAATGATTTAGATATAAATAAAAAATACAGACATTTATGGATTCAATGCGAAAATTGTTATGGATTAAATTTTAAAAAATTTTTTCGATCAAAAATGAATATTTGTGAAGAGTGTGGATATCATGTGAGAATGAGTAGTTCAGATAGAATCGAACTTTTGATTGATTCGGGCACTTGGGAGCCTATGGATGAAGATATGGTCTCTACGGACTTCCTTAATTTTCATTCAGAAGCGGAACCTTATAGAGATCGTATCAAGTTGTATCAAAGAAGGACAGGTTTAACTGAAGCTATTCAGACAGGTATAGGTCAACTAAACGGTATTTCTACAGCAATTGGGGTTATGGATTTTAAGTTCATGGGAGGTAGTATGGGATCTGTAGTAGGTGAAAAACTCACCCGTTTGATTGAATATGCTACTAATCGATCTCTACCCGTGATTATTGTGTGTGCTTCTGGAGGAGCACGCATGCAAGAAGGAAGTGTAAGCTTGATGCAAATGGCTAAAATATCTTCTGCTTTATATAATTATCAATCAACTAAAAAGTTCTTCTATGTATCAATCCTTACATCTCCTACAACCGGTGGAGTAACAGCTAGTTTTGGGATGCTGGGAGATATTATAGTTGCTGAACCAGGTGCGTACATTGCTTTTGCGGGTAAAAGAGTAATTGAACAAACATTGAATAGGACAATGCCCGACGGTTCACAAGGGGCGGAGCATTTATTTCGTAAAGGCTTAATCGACTCAATCGTACCACGTAATCCTTTAAAAGGTATTCTGAGTGAGTTATTTCAGCTCCACGGCTTCTTTCCCTTGAATCGAAATTCAAAAAATTAAAGTACAGCACCAGATTAGATTCAGTTATTTTATTTATAGCGAACAAGTATTTAGTTCATTGTAATAAAAAAACAAAGAAAAACGTTCCTTGGCGACATAAGTTTCACTTTTTAGTCAGAATCCCAAGTTTCAGATAATTTTTTTCTTCCAGATCTATTTTTTATCTTCATGATTAGGAATTATGAACCCTCTATCAAGAGTATCAAAAAGTGAATTTCGCTTTCTCAGGAATTCTAATTGGGGGAAATAAAAAGAATTTTATCTGGCTTTCTTACGTATTAATATAGACAATAATTAAAAATAAAAAATAGCAAAAAAAAAAAAGAAATAGAAAATATGGAATAGAAGTGATTTCTATATCTATCGATAACCGCCTTTTTTACTATAAATCTCTGTTTTGTTTGTTGGATCGGATTATTTAGAGTCGCGAATTCATAAATTCATAACAAATTCATAACAAACTATTTCAGAATAAAAAACTCCTTTCTTTTTATTTTAGTTAATAATAATTTATTAGTTAATAATTATTTCGTTAATAATAAATTACTTACCTTATTAGATTGTAAAGAAAGATAGAAAAAATATCGAGATGGCAGAAGAATAATACAAATTTTAAAATCAAATTATCATATCTATATTCGTGTAGAAAGATGAATAGGTCCACTTAATTTAATTCGACATTTTGGCATTTTAAATTTGTATTTTATTATTCTTTTTTTTTTTTTTATTTGAAATTCAGAATTTTTTTGAGATTCGAAAATGAATATATCGTATATATCTTATATTATTCTTTATTATATTATTCTTATATTATATTCTTATATTTTAGTATATTCTTATAGTATATTCTTATATTATATTCTGAGAATATATTATATATAGTTAATTATCTTATACTTATATATATATAGTCTATATATAGTATATTCTTCTAGATTCTAGATATAGATAATTATTATATATGGAATTATTATATATATAATTATCTTATTTAATAATTAATACTACTTACATTATTCATTTAATTATTAATTAATACTACTTAATTAACGTAATATTATATCAACATTTTAACGTAATATTATTAACGTAATATTATATTATTTTTATATTATTTTTCAAACTTAATTTTAAATTATAATAGTCAATATTACTTATAATAGATATACTTATCATATCATAAGATATCTTTCTAATGGATACAAATATATAGATATAAATATTAAATCGAGGCACCCATTCTATGACAGATCTCAACTTACCCTCTATTTTTGTGCCTTTAGTGGGCCTAGTATTTCCGGCAATTGCAATGGCTTCTTTATCTCTTCATGTCCAAAAAAATAAGATTGTATAGATCCGATGGGACCAAATCTTATCAATTTTTTTCAACACTAGATCATAATACGGATATTTATTTAGTGTAATATGGTACCATATGTGAGTCTTTCCACACACAAATGAAAGAACTGTTATGCATGCGCGGATACATGATATCCGCATAAATGCATATATATGCGAGGTATATCTGGTTAAAAATGCATCAATGAATATTTTGATTTAATAGAAAGTCAATGTATCTAACCAATTACTCCACATCAGAATAGTGCTAGTTTTTGAAAGTTACTTCGGGATCAAGAAAGGTAAAGTCAAATTCACAAATTCATTTGGGTTATTCTCTCAATTCCAATCGAATGCAACTGAATCTAGTATAGTATGAATTGGCGATCAGAACATATATGGATAGAACTTATAACGGGGTCACGAAAAACAAGTAATTTTTGCTGGGCCTGTATCCTTTTTTTAGGTTCACTAGGATTCTTACTGGTTGGAATTTCCAGTTATCTTGGTAGGAATCTGCTATCCGTATTTCCGTCTCAGCAAATTGTTTTTTTTCCACAAGGGATCGTGATGTCTTTTTACGGGATTGCGGGTTTATTCATTAGCTCCTATTTGTGGTCCACGATTTTGTGGAATGTAGGTAGTGGTTATGACCGATTCGATAGAAAAGAAGGAATAGTGTGCATTTTTCGTTGGGGATTTCCTGGAATAAATCGTCGCATCTTCCTTCGCTTTCTTATGAGAGATATCCAATCAATCAGAATTGAGGTTAAAGAGGGTTTTTCTCCCCGTCGTGTCCTTTATATGGAAATCAGAGGCCAAGGGGCCATTCCTTTGACTCGTACTGATGAGAATTTTACTCCACGAGAAATTGAACAAAAAGCTGCCGAATTGGCCTATTTCTTGCGCGTACCAATTGAAGTATTTTGAATTAATTGAAGAATAAAGTTTTCTCAGCATGGGGAAAGGAATTTGCTAATTCCTTTTTTAATACAATTGAAGTCTTTTCGGAATGTTCATTTGAACAAAACATATTATACTATTCTATTTCCCCGTTCCCTTGTCGCGGCGACTCACATAGAATAAAACAAAAAAAGCCGGAGGACGTATATGGAATAACTATACTATAAATAAACTATACTATAATTAATTAAGAAAAGAAGACAATTTTAGTATACTATTTTTATACCAAAAGTATTTCATATGCGTATGGATCCCAACTCAATTCTTTTATACTTGAAAATTTCTACTAAAAAAAATCAATAAGTAGGGATTCATCAAATATATCTGAACATTTATTTCGTAATAAAAAATTCGTGTCACCTTTTTCGGCCAAGATTTTCAATTGATACCTTATCTCATTTTCTTGGATTGTGGCTAGATGGTGAAACATTTCGAAATAATTAATTGATCCGGGGGATTCGTTTCGAAATCTGATTCGTTATTTTATTAAGTAGGTTTTCGAGTATTCATCGAATGGAACAAATGAAGATGCAATTGCTTCGAATTTGTCCAATTGAGATATCTCGGGCTAATATTTATTTTTTGATTTTCATTCGAAAAAGGATCCTTATTCTATTTCTATTATTCTATTTATATATTCCTTCTAGATCCAAGAACTAAACAAAATTCTTACAAAAAAATAGAAATAGAACCATGGGTTCAATACCTTGTTATAGAACTCGTGTTTCAGATAAATATCATATAGAGTCCACTAATCAATAATGAAGCGAGTTCATTAACAATTCAATTCACAGATCAAAAATGAAAAAAAAGAAAGCATTGCCTTCTTTCCCATATCTTGCATCTATAGTTTTTTTGCCCTGGTGGGTTTCTTTCTCATTTAATAAATGTCTGGAACTTTGGGTTACTACTTGGTGGAATACTAGGCAATCCGAAACTCTCTTGAATGATATTCAAGAGAAAAACCTTCTAGAAAGATTCATAGAATTAGAAGAACTCTTTCTATTGGACGAAATGATAAAGGAGTACCCGGAGACACATATACAAAAACTTTGTATAGGAATACACAAGGAAACAATACAATTGGTCAAAACACATAATGAATATCATCTTCATATCATTTTGCATTTCTCGACAAATATAATCTGTTTTGCTATTCTAAGTGGTTATTTTATTCTGGGTAATGAGGAACTTGTCATTCTGAACTCTTGGGTTCAGGAATTCCTTTATAACTTAAGTGACACAATAAAAGCTTTTTCTATTCTTTTATTTACTGATTTATGGATTGGATTTCACTCGACCCATGGTTGGGAACTTATAATAGGTTCGGTCTACAACGATTTTGGATTGGCTCATAACGATCAAATTATATCTGGTCTTGTTTCCACTTTTCCAGTTATTCTAGATACAATTGTGAAATATTGGATCTTCCATTATTTAAATCGTGTATCTCCTTCGCTTGTAGTCATTTATCATTCAATGAATGAATGAAGAACTCGTTTGATCTCCTGGTATCAATCAAATCAGAATCTTTCTTCCTTTATAAACAAAGCATTTTCAATCTTACTTAATTCGTTATATTTCTACCTGTTCAAGGTATTCATCCTATATTCCAGTATAACTATTCCAGTACAATGGCAGACTCGTGCATAGGGAACTATACTAGCTACCTATCTAATTTATTGTAGAAATTCCGGGATCCATGATTGGACATGCAAAATAGAAATACTTTTTCTTGGGTAAAGGAACAGATGACTCGATCCATTTCTGTATCGATCATGATATATGTAATAACTCGGGCATCCATTTCAAATGCATATCCCATTTTTGCGCAGCAGGGTTATGAAAACCCACGAGAAGCAACTGGACGAATTGTATGTGCCAATTGCCATTTAGCTAATAAGCCTGTGGATATTGAAGTTCCGCAAGCTGTGCTTCCTGATACTGTATTTGAAGCAGTTGTTAGAATTCCTTATGATATGCAACTGAAACAAGTTCTTGCTAATGGTAAAAAAGGGGGTTTGAATGTGGGTGCTGTTCTTATTTTACCCGAGGGATTCGAATTAGCCCCCCCCGATCGTATTTCTCCCGAGTTGAAAGAAAAGATAGGAAATCTGTCTTTTCAGAGTTATCGTCCTAATCAAAAAAATATTCTTGTGATAGGTCCTGTTCCCGGTCAGAAATATAGTGAAATCGTCTTTCCTATTCTGTCCCCCGACCCTGCTACGAAGAAAGACGTTCACTTCTTAAAATATCCCATATATGTAGGTGGGAACAGAGGAAGGGGTCAGATTTATCCTGATGGTAGCAAGAGTAACAATACAGTCTATAATGCTACATCAGCAGGTATAGTAAGCAAAATAGTACGTAAAGAAAAGGGGGGATATGAAATATCCATAGTTGATGCATCGGACGGACGTCAAGTGGTTGATATTATACCTCCAGGGCCAGAACTTCTTGTTTCAGAGGGTGAATCCATCAAGCTTGATCAACCATTAACAAGCAATCCTAATGTAGGAGGGTTTGGTCAGGGAGATGCGGAAATAGTGCTTCAAGATCCATTACGCGTTCAAGGCCTTTTGTTCTTCTTTGCATCTGTGATTTTGGCACAAGTTTTTTTGGTTCTTAAAAAGAAACAGTTTGAAAAGGTTCAATTGTATGAAATGAATTTCTAGGTCCAGAGATTCCTTAGCATCAAGTTGGTAAAAAGTATCGATTTAGTGTCGATCGATACAATTATGTCCGATCAAAAAATTCGGTAAATCCTTTTGTTTACTTTGTTTATACTATTTTTTTGTTTTGTGAGACGTCTAGAATTCATTACTTGTATCCCATATTGGGTAATAGACAATAGGCATATAAATA